CGATTCGTATAGTACTGTTCGGGGGGTCGATAAGCTAATTCCTGTGGATGTTTATTTGCCGGGATGTCCACCTAAACCGGAGGCAGTTATAGATGCTATAACAAAACTTCGGAAGAAAATATCTCAAGAAATCTATGAAGATCGAATTCGATTTCAACAGGAGAATCGGTGTTTTACTACCAGCCACAAGTTTCGTGTTGGCCGCAGTACTCATACTGGAAGTTATGATCAAGGATTACTGTATCAACCACCATCTACTTCAGAGATCCCGACTGAAAGATTTTTCAAATATAAAAGTTCAGTATCTTCCCATGAATTAGTGAATTAGAGAAGATCCTTTTTTTTGTACAGGTACAAAATAACAAACAGCGAATCAATCTTCAGAAATTTTATCGTAAATATGAAATACTTATCTTCTAATACTTATACAAAGAAAATACAAATAAAAATGAAATACAAATAAAAATGCGGGAGAGAAAAAAAAGATGCAGGGTCATTTGTCTGTTTGGTTAATCAAACATGGGTTAGTTCATAGATCTTTGGGTTTTGATTACCAAGGAATAGAGACTTTACAAATAAAGCCCGAAGATTGGCATTCCATTGCTGTCATTTTATATGTATATGGTTACAATTATCTACGTTCCCAATGTGCCTATGATGTAGCACCGGGCGGACTGTTAGCCAGTGTATATCATCTTACGAGAATAGAGTATGCTATAGATCAACCGGAAGAAGTATGCATAAAAGTATTTGCCCCAAGGGGGAATCCCAGAATTCCGTCTGTTTTCTGGGTTTGGAAAAGTGCGGATTTTCAAGAAAGAGAATCTTATGATATGTTGGGAATTCATTATGATAATCATCCACGTCTGAAACGTATCTTAATGCCTGAAAGTTGGGTAGGATGGCCTTTACGTAAGGATTATATTGCCCCTAATTTTTATGAAATTCAAGATGCTTATTGAATAATCAGAAACTAATCTTCACTTCTCCAATAAGGCCAACTCTAGATATTCAAAGAGATGAAGTCTTATTCACATATTATGGATAAGCTAAATATAATAAATACTAAATAAAAAAAAAAGACAATACAATTAGAGAGATTCATTACGATTTTCCGATTTTGAAGACCCTTTTGGGGTATGAACCGAGTCAATAGGATAAAACGAAACAAGTTCATGATGCCGAACTATGTACCGCGCCCATCATTTAATTTAGATGGGCTCCAGAAAGTCACATAAGATGAAATGAAGAAATAGAATTCGAATAGGAAAAAAAATCGAAAGAACTGAGAAATGAAAGGGGAATCCAATTCTATTTGTACTGTCTCTGAAATGAATCTTGGCTATTCGCACCCTTCAACTCCCCTAGACTAGACTTTTAGGTCTTTCAACCAACTAATTTACCTTTTTTTGATTTATGAAGTATTAACATTTTCTTTTACATATTATACTTTATATACTATAGATATATACTCTTTATTCATCTTTTACTATATCTATAAATAAAAAATCCCCAGATACTTAGATGAATAAATATGTATCATGATCTATACTATGTATAGAATCTGTATTTTGTAGAATAGATAATCATACAAATCGCTCATGATACAAATCGCTTATGTGCCAGGAACCAGATTTGAACTGGTGACACGAGGATTTTCAGTCCTCTGCTCTACCAGCTGAGCTATCCCGACCATTCATGATGCATCATCATCATTTTAATAGAGGACTTGGGCTATGTCAATTAAAAAGACGAAAGGGGGATTACATTGTTAATTATTCAAATTGAATATGGGGATTCCGTATGTTCATTTGTCGGTCTTTCATATATATCACAAGGCTTGTGATAAGAACAAAATTGGCGTTCAGGTCCGTTTGTAGAGTTAGAATGAACGAGAAACATAATGAATTTTGAACCACTAACGGAATGAGAGGATAGGATAAATAATTAAGGAATCCATTTGGTCTTTTTGGGGATAGAGGGACTTGAACCCTCACGATTTTTAAAGTCGACGGATTTTCCTCTTACTATAAATTTCATTCTTGTCGATATTGACATGTAGAATGGGACTCTATCTTTATTCTCGTCCGATTAATCAAGTCTTCAAAAGATCTATCAGATTCTGATGGAGTAAATGATTTGATCAATGAATATTCGATTCGTTTTTCAACTTAGAATTGATTCACAACAATTCTTTCATTTTTCATGAAAATGAAAAGAAATACGGATTCGGGTTATCATTAATCATTTGGAGATAGTATTTTAGTACGTATATGTATATAGGTTTATTCTTCATCCTTTCTGGAGTTTCGATGGAAGGATTCCTTTATTAACATTAACGAAACGCAGCCAACTCCATTTGTTAGAACAGCTTCCATTGAGTCTCTGCACCTATCCTATTCTTTTTTATTATCGCTTTCGGAATTCTTGTTTCTTTTCTTCAGAAAACCGGATTTGGCTCAGGATTGCCCATTTTTTTAATTCCAGGGTTTCTCTGAAT